CTTTTGATGGCCGAGTCTAGGCGATAGATTTTTAATCTATTTACGAGTTTACTCTCAAGAGTTTGCGTTGACTTTTTTCAACAAATCACAAAGATATTGGGACTTTATATTTAATTTTTGGAATATGGTGTGGTCTTGTAGGGACAGGATTAAGTTTACTAATTCGTTTTGAATTAGGAACTTCTGGTGCTTTTCTAGGAGATGATCATTTCTATAATGTTATTGTAACTGCTCATGCTTTTGTTATAATTTTTTTCATAGTAATACCTTTAATAATTGGGGGTTTTGGAAATTGAATGGTTCCTATCCTAATTGGGGCTCCGGACATAAGGTTTCCTCGAATAAATAATATAAGTTTTTGACTTCTTCCTCCTTCTTTTATTTTTCTTCTATCCTCAAGTCTCGTAGAGGGAGGTGCAGGAACAGGATGAACTGTATATCCTCCACTAAGGGGTCCTATTGGTCACGGGGGTGCTTCCGTTGACTTGGCAATTTTTTCACTACACTTAGCGGGGATGTCATCTATTCTAGGTGCAGTAAACTTTATTACTACGATTTTTAATATGCGATCTCCAGGGATAAGAATGGAACGTCTAAGTTTATTTGTTTGATCAGTTCTAGTAACTGCTTTCCTTTTACTTTTATCTCTTCCGGTATTAGCTGGGGCAATTACAATACTTTTAACTGACCGAAACTTCAATACAAGATTTTTTGATCCTGCTGGAGGGGGAGATCCTATCTTATATCAACACTTATTTTGGTTTTTTGGACACCCCGAAGTGTATATTTTAATTTTACCAGGGTTTGGGATAATTTCTCATATTTTAAGTAATTTTTCTTCAAAGCCTGCCTTTGGAACATTAGGTATAATTTATGCTATATTATCTATTGGATTATTAGGATTTATTGTCTGAGCTCATCACATATTTACTGTCGGAATAGATGTTGATACTCGAGCTTATTTTACAGCCGCTACTATAGTAATTGCGGTTCCTACAGGGATTAAGGTATTCAGTTGAATAATAACTTTGTATGGGACTCGAGGTCCTTATAGGGCTCCTATATATTGGGTTTTAGGATTTATTTTCTTGTTCACTCTTGGGGGATTAACAGGAATTGTACTATCTAACTCAAGTTTAGATATTGTATTGCATGACACTTACTATGTGGTAGCGCATTTCCATTATGTTCTATCAATAGGAGCTGTCTTTGCAATTTTTGCGGGATTTGTTTATTGGTTTCCTGTAATGTCGGGGTTAATACTTCATGAGCGATGAGCTAAAATTCACTTTTTACTTATATTCTTTGCCGTTAATATAACATTTTTCCCACAACACTTTTTAGGATTAGCTGGTATGCCTCGACGGTATTCGGACTACCCTGATGCTTATTACAAATGAAATCAAGTTTCCTCATTTGGTTCATTACTTTCTGTCTTCGCAGTAATTATGTTTATTTTTATACTATGAGAAGCTCTGTTAACACAGCGTTCCGTTCTTTTTTCAGTAGCTCCAACTTTATCTCGAGAGTGAGATTATTGTTTACCACCTGATTTTCATAGAAACACTGAAGTCTCAGTAACACCTGTGTAGGCTTAAAAGATGAAGTATTAATGTACATTTTATTTACACTAAAAAAGTTTTCTTCTGAAACGTCTTTAATTAATATTATTTATTCTATTTCTAATATTACATAACATAAATGGGGGTAAAGAAATTTCTTAAGACTTTTATTCTTTTTGTATAACGGGTCAACTAGAATAGTCTTAAATAAAGAGTTCCCGAAAATAGAAGATCTAATTTATTCCTTATTTTAGAAAATAAGTTATTATGTGGAATTATAATATAAAGAGAATAAATTAGGGGCGAAAAACCTACAATTCTATTGATATCTGGATTAAAGATTAAAGTATTAAGTACTTAAAACAATTATAGAGTGTTTAGGCTTTATAACTAAAGAATACTTATTTTAAAATTACCTTAACTAGTACTAATAATTCTAGTTAAATTTATAAATTAGAAATTAATTTTATACTAATCTTTCTTTTGTCTTTATATTAATTAAAATTAGATAGTTAATTAAAAATGTTGACATGAGTAATAATATTTTATGTATTAAAAATATAGAAAAGGAACTCGGCAAATTATACCTTAACTGTTTACCAAAAACATAGCCTTAAGATTATATTTAAGGTAATGCCTGCCCAGTGCTAAAGTGTTAACGGCCGCAGTACCTTGACTGTGCTAAGGTAGCATAATCAGTTGGCTTTTAAATGGAGTCGGGAATGAATGGATTTATAGGGTAAAGCTGTCTCTTTTATATTTTATTGAATTTAATTATTAGGTGAAAATACCTAAAATTAAGAAAAAAGACGAGAAGACCCTAGGAGTTTTTACTAATGGTCAATTTAAGTTGGCTTCTGGTTTTTGTTGGGGCGACATAGGAACAAACAACTTCCTTATTTTATAGGCCGACTACGTATGAATAATAAAACTACCCTAGGGATAACAGCGTAATTCTTTATGGAGCTTGCGACCTCGATGTTGGACTAGGAATTTGATTGGCTAGCCGCCACTTTATATTGTTCTGTTCGAACTTAATTTCCTACATGATCTGAGTTCAGACCGGCGTAAGCCAGGTCAGATTCTATCTTTTTTGTTTTGTTTTTAGTACGAAAGGATTAAAGCAAATTACATTGTTTTAACTTGGCAGAATTAATGCACCTGGTTTAGGTTCAGCTCATAGTAAACTTACTAGTTGGAGATATACTTTATATAGAAGATCTAGTTTGCATCTAGAAAGAAACATTTATGTTTTTCTCCATACTTCAAAAACAGTTCACGAGAATACTAACTTTGGAAGTTAGAGGATGACGAAAGTCATTTTTGAAGGTGCTCTTTTGTTTCTTATTTCTCTCTTTTTCTCTGAGTATCAGTTTGTCTATATTTAAAAGTCCTAGAAGCTTAGCTGCGGCTATTGTATTTTTAAGTGGAGCTTTAGTTTCAACTATGGCCTTAATATCTAGTTACTGGTTTTCTTATGTATTATTTTTAGTATATGTAGGAGGGCTACTGGTAATATTTATTTATGTGTGTTTAGTTAGAAGAAATTTCCCATTTAAACTTGACTTTAACCGGGCTATTTTTAGTTTAGGCCTGTCTGGTCTATTACTTTTTAGGGTGTCAAGCCCAGAGTTAAAATCAGTTTTAGGTTTTAATAATTGAAGAAGAGGGCCCGATTTAATAGAAGACTGAAACCTTTCTCTATTTCTATTTCTTACAGTCTTACTTTTAGTAATACTTTTAGTAGTTGTTCGTAGAACTGGAAGAGGGAGTGTAAAAATTAATGTTTAATTTTAAATCTCTAAAATTCTCTGTTATTTTATTTAGTCTTTTCTTTCTTTCTTTTTCCTTTGGCATAAGTTCTTTTTTCCTAGAAAATTCTATAATTTTAAGAGTTGAGCTTTTTCAATTATCTGGTAGAAGGTTTGGATTCGATTTAATCTTTGATAAGACAAGCTTAAGGTTTGCTTCAGTTGTTATAATTATCTCGGCTAGGGTTTTTTCTTTTAGGTACAGTTATATAAGAGAGGACCCCTTCCAAACTCGATTTCTATGAATTTTATTAGCATTTGTTGGCTCTATAAATTTATTAATTTTTTCAGGTAGTGTGTTTTTTCTATTTATTGGATGGGATGGTCTTGGAATTACTTCTTTCGCTTTAATTATTTATTACCAAAGGTATGATTCTTTAAGAGCTGGATTTCAAACTTTAATAATTAACCGTATTGGGGATGCTCTTATCGTTTTATCAACTTTTTTATTTGTTATTTTAGGTCAGTTTTCTTTTATTAGTTTACCTGCAAACTACTGAATCATTCCACTGGTATTAATTTTACTTTTTGCGGGATTAACTAAGAGTGCTCAATATCCTTTCAGTTCTTGGTTGCCAGCTGCTATAGCAGCTCCTACTCCTGTAAGAGCGCTAGTTCACTCTTCAACTCTTGTTACTGCCGGTATTTTTTTAATTATTCGTTTAAGCTATTGAGTGCCTCTTTCTTCTCAAGGTTCAAGGGTTTTACTATTTTGCGGGTCAGTTACCTGTTTATTAGGGGGGTGAGCAGCAACATATGAAAATGACTTAAAAAAGATTATTGCTTTAAGAACCTTAAGTCAATTAGGTGTAATAGTTTTTTGTTTAGGATTAGGTCTTCCTTTTTTAGCTCTATTCCATTTGTATACGCATGCACTTTTTAAAGCCCTCTTATTTATTGCTGCAGGACATGTATTAATAACTGCATTTGGGGCACAAGATATTCGGTTACTAGGAGGTGTAGGAATAATTATACCATTTACTAGGGTAATTTTTGGAGTAAGAAGATTTTGCCTTGTAGGGGCTCCGTTTTTAAGGGCTTTTTATTCAAAACATATAATCTTGGAAAAGATATTTATAGGTCCAGGCTCTGTTTTTAGAGTAGTCTTAATATTATTAGCTACTTTTTTTACGGCTAAATATGTCTCTCGAAGTATAAAATGTATTCTTTGAAGTAAGCCTAATTTCACTCTTCTGTCAAAAAATTCTCCCTTGGCTGTAATTTTACCAATAACAATTCTGTCTATTGGGGCTATCGCGAGAGGAAAATTTATTTTCTTAGTTGATATCTCTAATTTAGAAACAGCCTATGTTAGTTCCTTTTTAGGGGGTACAATTAATTTCGTGACTATATTAGGTGTAACTTTAGGACTTTTCTCTGGTATTTCTCCTAAGAACAATTTTTTTTTATCTACCATATTTTTTCTTACTCCTGTGGTATCTTTTAGATCTAAAGTTCTTTCTCCTTTAGTTGAGAAAATAAATAGATTAGACTATGGGTGGTTAGAGCCCTCTTTTATTATTAAATCGAATATTCAAACATTAGGATCTGAAATTATTTCTTTTTTTATATGACCAAATATTCAACTGTCTATAGTTCGAGGAAGTTTTTTTCTTATTAGTATTATATTTATTGCTATTACATTTAATCTCTAGAGTAGTAACTTGTTTATGTGTGTTGCTTGGTGTTGCTTTTTTTACTTTGTTAGAACGGAAAGTTTTAGGATACGTCCAAATTCGAAAAGGCCCCAATAAAGTGAGAATCTGGGGTATTGCCCAGCCTTTAGCTGATGCTGTAAAATTATTTGTTAAGGAAAAGACTATACCTCATGGAAGAAATCAAGTATTGTTTTGATTTGCTCCCGCTTTAAGTTTAATTTTGGCCTTATCAGTTTGATACTTATATCCTAGAAGTTTTTCTTATGGTTCGGTTTGTTGAGGAATGCTTCTATTTTTCTGTATTACTGCTCTAAATGTATACGGAGTAATATTGGCTGGGTGGTCTTCAAATTCAAAATATGCCTTTTTAGGAAGTCTTCGTGCGGCGGCTCAAACTATTTCTTATGAGGTAAGGATACTACTTATTCTTCTTTTCTCTGCACTGATTTTAATTTCTTCTAATTGAGAGGATATTTATTCAAAATATTTTCCTGTATTTATTCTAATATTACCTATAATGGTAGTATGGTTTACAAGAACTGTTGCTGAAACTAATCGTGCTCCTTTTGATTTTGCTGAGGGTGAGTCTGAATTAGTTTCTGGGTTTAATATTGAATATGGTGGTGGTTTATTTGCTCTTTTATTCTTGGCTGAATATGCAAACATTCTTTTTATGTCTGTGGTGACTAGAGTATGGTTCTTTAGTAGGAGGTTTTTAGGAGCACTATCATTAACTATTAAAAGCTTTTTATTCGCATCATTATTTTTATTAGTTCGTAGAGCATATCCCCGTTATCGTTATGATTTATTAATAATATTATGTTGAAAGTCTTTCTTACCATTCTCTTTGGCTGCTCTTGCTTTAATTACAGTATCAAAAATTATTTAAAACTATAGGTTAATAGAGACCGTTGGCCTTCAAAGCCGAAAGAGGAATAGGTCCCTGGTTTTGAGAAATTTTGGTGGCTGAAATATAGGCGATAGATTGTAAATCTATTTATGACATTTGTCCCAAAACTACTTCTGGGTTGTCCTAGAACTGAAAATTTATCATAGTTTTGTTGCTTTTTGTAAGAGGCTTAGTATGTTTATTAGGCGGAATTGTGGCTTTCTGTTTCTATCAGGTTCATACTCTTAATATTCTTTTAAGATTAGAGGCTATCATATTAAGACTGCTGGTAGTACTATATACTTTTAATTCTTTTAATGGGTCGCCAAGCTATTCTTTTTTGGTTCTTTTAACTTTTGCTGCTTGTGAAGCAGCATTAGGGTTATCTCTACTAGTAAGTATGCTCCGATTGTGGGGAAATGATTATATCAATTCTCTAGGGTCTATAAAATTTTAATTGCATAAACTTCGTCAAATAAACCCTTTAGAACACTTAACTGCTCTACCAAGTCCGGTTAGAATCTCTATTTGATGAAATGGAGGTTCTATTTTAGGATTACTTTTAGGTTTACAAATTATTACTGGATTATTTCTATCTATGCACTACACAGCTGATTTAGTAAATACCTTTTCCTCCGTTATTCATATTGTTCGTGATACTCCGGGAGGATGATTATTTCGTAATTTTCATGCTAATGGTGCCTCTTTATTCTTCGTTTTTATTTACTTACACATAGCTCGAGGTCTCTATTATCAAAGATATATTACCCAACCTCGATCTTGAATAATTGGAGTAACTATCTTCATTGTTAGAATGGCAACTGCTTTTCTAGGGTATGTTTTACCTTGAGGTCAAATAAGGTTTTGAGGTGCTACAGTAATTACTAATCTACTATCAGCCATTCCTTACCTAGGTCCTTCTGTCGTTGAATGAGTGTGAGGAGGTTTTTCTGTTGGACAATCAACTTTAAATCGTTTTTTCTCTTTACATTTTATTCTTCCCTTTTTAATTGGTGGGCTAAGGGCACTTCATATTATTTTTCTTCACGAAAAAGGTTCTACAAGCCCTATTGGAGATTTAAACCATGTTAGAAAAACCCCATTTCATCCTTACTATTCTTGGAAAGATTTGGTTGGGTTTCTCGTTTTAGCTCTTGTAATTGTAATTTTTGGATTTTTTTATCCTACAGCTATAGGAGATCCTGAAAACTTTATTCCTGCTAATCCTATGGTAACTCCTGTGCATATTCAGCCAGAGTGATATTTTTTATTTGCTTACGCTATTTTACGATCAATTCCATCTAAATTAGGGGGAGTAATTGCTTTAGGGATATCAGTTGCTATTTTTTATTTTCTTCCTTTAGCTAGAGGAAAATTAGCTACTCCGGCTGCATTTACACCTCCTTACCAAATTACATTTTGGTTTTTTATTGTGTTTTTCGGGCTTTTAACATGATTAGGTGCTTGCCCTATTGAAGAGCCATATATATCCTTGGCAGTCCCTTTAACTTTTATTTACTTCTTATGATTTATTTTATTTATTACAGTTCCTTCAATATGGAAAAATTTTATTAGATAATGTGGTGTTAATCTAGTTTATAAAAATATTAGCTTGTCAAGTTAAAGATGCAAGTTATTGCGATTAATTAAGAAAGTAGCTTAATTTAAAGCCAGGCATTGAAGATGCCTTTATAGGGTTTCCCTCTTTCTTATTGAGTTTTTGAGGTCAACTAAATTTAATAGATCCTGCTTCCCCTGTCCAAAGAGAAATACTTCTTTTTCATGACCATGCAATAGTTCTTTTAATTGGTATTTTTACATTTGTTGGATTTTTAGGTGTAAAGCTCTCATTTAATAAGTTTACATCTCGTAATATTTTAGAGGCACAACAGTTAGAAACAATTTGAACAATTGTTCCTGCTCTTACTTTAATTTGGTTAGCCCTTCCGAGCCTTCGTTTACTTTATCTTTTAGATGAGCAAACTAATTCCGGAATTATTTTAAAAAGTACAGCGCATCAGTGATACTGAAGCTACGAGATTCCTATATCTGAAAATGTCTCCTTTGATTCCTATATAATTCCAGAATCTGACTTAAATCCTGGAGATTATCGTTTATTAGAAGTTGATAACCGGGCTACATTACCTTATCAAATAGAAACTATAGTTATTACAACTTCCGCTGATGTCTTACATTCTTTTGCTTTACCAAGTATAGGATTAAAAATGGACGCGGTTCCGGGACGTCTTAATACAATAAGTATATTTGTTGAGAAACCCGGTGTATATTATGGCCAATGTTCTGAAATTTGTGGGGCCAATCATTCTTTTATGCCTATTGTTGTTGAGGCTATCAGATTATCTGATTTTGTCAAATATTTAGAAACAGCTGAATAGTCTTTAGTTAGTATAAACGTACATTTACCTTCCAAGTAAAAAGTCTACAAAGTAGCCTAAAGAATGCCTAGAAGCTAGGTTAATAAAAACCGAGGACTTGTGGCGTCCTAAATTTACTTTGTAAGTTCTAGTGGGTATTTTTTGGGCAAAGCCCTCTAAGAAGCCCAAATCTTCTTGTGCCTAACACTGAAAAAATTCTACATAAAGAAACTGTTGTTTATATAAGATGCTTAAAATCTTCGCATTAATTCTGCCACTTTATGAAAAACTTCGGAATGCTTTTTCAGTTTTTGCTAAGGTATTTGAAGAAGATGGGAGAATTCTAAAATAAGGTCGAATTCTCATTACTACGGTAGTAAAAGCCAGGTTAGTTAAAACAAAAACTAATACTCCAATTATAGGACTTAGTTGAGGCAATCATACCGGCCTTTTGAGGCTTCCTTTTAATTAACAGTTAAATGCTATATATTAGCTTCGACATGAAGAGTAATAGTTTAATAAAACATTAAGTTGCAAACTTAAAATTGACTTAGGTCTTACTCATTTATGGGTGCTCCTCTGCGTATAGTTTTATTAATAAGGAAAAAATATAAGCCTGGACTACACAAACAAATACCTCAAAAAGAGTATAACCTACATTAACTGCTAATAAAGGAATTATAGTTATTATTCCCACTGAGGTTAAACAATTTGAAATTAAAGATATAACAATATGTCCAGCTCTAATATTAGCAATTAGTCGTACAGTTAATGTTAAAGGTCGAATTAATGTTCTTACTGTCTCTACAAACACCAAAAACGGAATTAATGCTCCTGGTGCTCCCGCGGGAGCAAGATGGGCCGCAGATTCTTTAGGAAATTTTACTCACCCTGATAAAAGTAATGTGAATCAAAGGGTTAAAGCTAACCTTCTAGCAGTTCAAAGAGACCTTGTACTTCTATATGTTAAAGGTGTTAATCCAATAAAATTTATTTGAACCAAAAAAAATATTAAACTAAACAAGAATAGTGGCAATGGTAAAATACTCTTTTGATTTGTTTCTCTTGTCGATGAAAGGGCTATTTTAGTTAAAGAAACTGGATTTACATTTCAAGACTCTCTAAGAAAAAATCTTGACGTGATTAATAAAGGTAAAATTCACACAATATATCTTATTGTGCCAAACTGATTACAGTCAAGAGACGAGAATAGGTCTACTATCATAATGCTCAGGAGGGTGTTCCTCAAATCTAAGGCCGAAACTTAGTGCAATTTTTCGCTTCTGAACTAATCTAAAGGCTTAGTAGCCACTTTTGTCACGAAAAGACAACGTTATTATTTTAACTATTAAGACAGAGACAACTTCCGTTACCTCTACTGTGTTACGACTTATCTCCTTTTTCAACGAGAGTGACGGGCGATTTGTGCACGACTTTTTTGAAAATTCAAATAGTACTTCTTTGTTTTTTACTTTTAGGTCCATCTTCTTTTAAGTTTTCAATCAAATTCCGAAAATATATAATATTGTAACTCACCTTAAGTCTTCATTATTGGCTACACCATGGCCTGTCTTTTCTCTAATGAGATTTGAAAATATCTTAAATACATTCTGGAGACGGCGGTATGTAAGCTCTTAAATTAAGTTCTGTATTTTGTGGGTTATCAATTACCTGGTAAGTTCCCCTAAAATTTAAAGCCGCCGCCATACTTTTTAAGTTTTAACTCTTTAGTCTTAGTGCTTAGGACATGTTTTTTACTCTTTATAGTAGGGTATCTAATCCTAGTTTATAAAATGAGTTTCGGCTGTAAAATAGTAAAGTAGTACTCTAATTAATTTCTATTTCACTTGAATATTAATTATTTTTTACTAAAGCCTAGCCTAATTTTCTTAATTTTATGATCAGGTATGACCGCGGCTGCTGGCACCTAATTTGCCTCATAGATAAACATTAATTAAATTAATATTTCTATTATTGTTTAATATTTTTAGCTGGGTTAATTTCTCGCAAAACTACCATGCATAATCTAGTTTAAAATTAAGATCCTATCAAAGTAAAGTAGTTCAAAGGAAGATTTCCTCTATTGTTGGGTTATGAGCCCAATAGCTTTTATTAGCTTACCCTTTGAATTATCGTCTTACTCAGTCTAAGGCCCCTTCATTTCATTCGTGGAATATTCCAAAAAGTAAAATAGCAATAAATGACAGGACAATCAATAAAACATTTACTGATCTAGAAGAATAAAAAGCCCTTAAAACTGGGAATAATAAAGCAACTTCAACATCAAAAATTAAGAATAATACTACTAATAGAAAAAATCGAGTCGAAAAAGGTGCGCGTATTTTTCTTAAAGGGTCAAATCCGCATTCAAAAGGAGTCATTTTCTCCTCTAATCCACTTTCAATATTAAAATAAGTTAAAAAATAAATTAAGAGTAGAGCACCTGATAGGATTATTCCAAAAATTATAATGGAAAAGAACAAGCTAGTGTTTACACTAGGTGGTTATAAATTTTAACCAAGAAAGGTTTTCAAAACCTTTATGTACAAAAAGGATAAAATTGAAGCTGCTAACTTTAATTAGGGGGTTTAATTCCTCCCCTTTTTTATTGCTTTCTCTAATTTATGGGTTATTAAGTTTAGTATTTATTATATCTTGGGGTACTGGTATTTTTTGTTTCAGTATATTATCAATATTGTGTATTGTACTTATATCCCAGAGATTCTCTTCCTCTTTTAATATAGTTTTTAATATTACTTCCCTATCTAGATTTATGCTAATACTAAGGTTAGTTCTATGTATTCTATCTTTAATCGCAACTCCTAGGTCAAAGTCATATAGATATCAGTGTACTATTGTACTACTGGCAGGATTTTTAGTTCTCGCATTTAGTTCCTCAAACATAATTAACTTTTACGTATGATTCGAGGCTTCTTTAATCCCTACTTTAATTTTAATCATTTGTTGGGGTTATCAGCCGGAGCGTTTACAGGCTGGTACTTATATAATATTATATACGGTAGGTGCTTCTTTACCTTTATTAATTATTTTAATCTGACGATGTTTAGAAAGAGGATCTATAAATATCTTTGTAATAGGAAATAGATCATCAGACTTCTTTACTGGCGTTTTAGTATTCGTTTATGGGGCTTTTCTAGTAAAGCTCCCTATATACGGTGTTCATTTATGATTACCTAAAGCTCATGTGGAGGCCCCCCTGGCAGGATCAATAATCCTAGCTGGAATTTTATTGAAATTAGGAGGATTTGGCTTATTTCAAATAAATAAATGTTTTTCTTTACTCTCAAATTACAATACTTCGTTAGTATTAGTTTGTATTAGGCTTTGGGGGGGCTTATTAGCAGTGTTGGTGTGTTTACGTCAAGTAGATGTAAAATCTTACGTGGCATATTCTAGAGTCGGTCATATAGGTCTGGTTTCTGCAGGAGTTATTTTAGATCGTACTTGAGGGGCATCTAGTGCTTTAGTAACAATAGTAGCTCACGGTTTTGCATCTTCTGCCCTATTTTGTTTGGCCTTTTTTACCTATGAAAAAAGTCATTCACGAGCAATACCTTACATGAAAGGTATATTAAAAATATATCCTATTCTTTCCCTATGGTGATTTATCTTCTGTTGTATTAACATGGCGGCCCCACCAACTATTAATCTTCTAGGTGAGATAATAATTATTCCTTCTGCCTGATTTTCGTTTTGAGGGTTGGCCGTAGTACTAACTATTATAGTTTTTATAAGGGCAGCATATAATATATACTTATATTCCAGAATTAATCACGGAGATGGTTCATTCTACTTAACAGGGGGAACAAATTTAAGGGCCCATGAAGGCGTTGCTTTAGTAGCTCATTTTATTCCATTACTAATTATTTTTAAATCTTCTATATTTTTATTATAATAATAGAATTCTATTATTCGGAAGGGGTTATCCAATCTTTGAATTACAAAATCAATGCTTTATTTTAAGCTATTCCGAATATGATCCTCATCAGTAAATTCTAACATATAAAAATAATCAAACCACATCTACAAAGTGTCAGTATCAAGCTGCTGCTAAAAATCCGATATGATGTCTTTTATCAAAATGTAAAAATATTAAACGGAAGAATGTTACACTAATAAATGTTGCTCCTACTAACACGTGTAGTCCATGAAATCCCGTAGCAAGGAAAAAAGTAGTTCCATAAACCCTATCTGCAATTGAGAAAGCAGTCTCAGCATATTCTCCATACTGTAAATAAACAAAATAAAATCCTAATACTAGGGTTATAAATATTCCCTGCACTGCTCTTCGGTGGTCGGCTTCTTCAATGCTATGATGAGCTCAAGTAATTCTAACTCCTGATAATAGTAAAACAGATGTATTTAATAAAGGAACTTGAAAAGTTTCTAGCGTTCTAATTCCAATTGGGGGTCACGTACCACCAATTTCAATTGAAGGAGCTAAACTAGCATGAAAATAAGCTCAGAAAAAAGCGAAAAAGAAGCATACTTCAGATACAATGAAAAGAAATACTCCTACTTTTAGTCCTCGAGTTACATATGAGGTATGAAGCCCTTGTATAGTTCTCTCTCGTACTACATCTCGCCACCAGAGGTAAGAGATTAGTGCGGTACTTACTACACCTAAGATTAATAATGTTATTCTACCTCCTCGAATATAATAAATTAGCCCTGCTGGCATACACAAGATGGCTAAAGAATTTAGTAGAGGTCATGGTCTAAATTCTACTAAATGAAATGGATGTCCTTGCATTTGCATATATAAAAGTAAATTTTTATCTAGTTAGTAAAGAACTTTAGTCTAATAATTAACAAGCAGCCGCCGGAAGAACGGATGCCATTGATGTTGGTAAATATGAGGGATAACCTTGCTGCTTTATGTCTTCAGCTAATCTACTATTTTCGGGTTTATTAATTGCAGGTCCTGTAGTTAGTGTCTCTTCTAGGAATTGAATTATTTGCTGAGCTGGAGTAGAGTTAAGATTTCTAGGATTAATTCCTCTCCTTTTCTTAAATAATAAGTACGTTTCTCTTACAAAAGAATCTGCCATGAAATATTTTTGTGTACAGGCTCTAGGGAGCGCTATTTTATTTTATTCAGGGTTAATAATATTTTCTGACTTAAGTAGAAGATTTAATACGCTTTTGTTTATTTCTAGGATTTTCATTAAACTAGGAATTTTTCCTATACATTTTTGGGTTCCTAGAGTGGCGGCAGGGTTAGATCTCCTCCCTTTATTTGCTGTTTTAACTACTCAAAAAATTGCACCTTTTGCTTTCCTAAACTTGGTTATATTAAATTTAAATGAAAGTTTCAATATGATAATTAGCGTTTTAGGAGGTCTAACTTCTCTAGTAGGAGCAGTAATAGGTAATAACCAGACTGATTTACGAGCAATATTAGGATGCTCTTCTGTGGCTCATAGAGGATGATTGATTCTAGGCTGCTTAACTGGATATTTTTGAGGGTATTTTTTTATCTATTGCATTAGTTTATTTATTGTCTTCGTATTTTTAAATTTACCCTTGTCTAACTCAGAAACTGGTTTAGGAATCTTATCTTTAAGTGGTTTACCTCCCTTTTTTATGTTTTTAGGAAAGTGGGGAATTTTAAAAAGTACCTTAGAGGTAGGGTTTCCTCTATGACTAATTTCTTTGTTTATATTAGGTGCTGTTATTAGTTTAGGATTCTACTTAAAATTTTCATATTCTTTTTTATTAAATAATAATGGTTTAACGTGAAAAAAGAGTCAAAATAGAGTAATACTTTCTTTTTTATTAATAAATTTCTTTGTCTTAACTTTATTTTTCACTGTTTAGT